GTCCTTGTAGCTTAACAGAAAGCATGACACTGAAGATGTCAAGATGGCTGCTCAACACACCCAAGGACAAAAGACTTAGTCCTAACCTTACTGTTGGTTGTTGCTAGGATTATACATGCGAGTATCCGCATTCCAGTGTATATGCCCTAAACGCCCTTAACACAAGCCGGTAGGAGCGGGTATCAGGCTCACCTTCACCGTAGCCCAAGACGCCTAGCATTTGCCACGCCCCCACGGGTATTCAGCAGTAGTTAACATTAAGCAATGAGTGTAAACTTGACTTAGACATAGCAATTCTAGGGTCGGTAAATCCTGTGCCAGCCACCGCGGTCATACAGGAGACCCAAATTAACATTACTTGACGGCGTAAAGAGTGGTCACATGCTATCCGAGCAGCTAAGATTAAAAAGCAGCTGAGCTGTCATAAGCCCAAGATGCTCATAAGGCCTCTGTCAGAAGAATATCTTAGACCTACGATTAATTGAACTCCACGAAAGCCAGGGCCCAAACTGGGATTAGATACCCCACTATGCCTGGCCGTAAATCTTGATGCTTCCTATTACCTTAGCATCCGCCTGAGAACTACGAGCACTAACGCTTAAAACTCTAAGGACTTGGCGGTGTCCCAAACCCACCTAGAGGAGCCTGTTCTGTAATCGATGATCCACGATACTACCTGACCATTTCTTGCCAAAACAGCCTATATACTGCCGTCGCCAGCCCACCCACCCTGAAGGCCCAACAGTGGACGCAATAGCCCTATTACGCTAATAAGACAGGTCAAAGTATAGCCTATGGAATGGAAGCAATGGGCTACATTTTCTAGTTTAGAACATAACGGCAAAGGGGCATGAAACTGCCCCTGGAAGGCGGATTTAGCAGTAAAGAGTGACAATTGAGCCCTCTTTAAGCCGGCTCTGGGACACGTACATACCGCCCGTCACCCTCCTCAAAAGCGACCAAAACCCCCCCCATACCTAATAAGAGTCTAAGCCAAAGAGGAGGTAAGTCGTAACAAGGTAAGTGTACCGGAAGGTGCACTTAGGACACCAAGACGTAGCTTTAACGAAAGCATTCAGCTTACACCTGAAAGATGCCTGCTCGACCCAGGTCGTCTTGATGCCAGACCCTAGCCCAAAATACATTGACCTGGAATAACAAAGCTACTACAAACCACCTAACTAAAGCATTTACTAGTCCCAGTATAGGCGATAGAAAAGACACCAATGGAGCGATAGAGACCACGTACCGTAAGGGAAAGGTGAAATAACAGTGAAACAAGCCAAGCTATAAACAGCAAAGATCAACCCTTGTACCTCTTGCATCATGGTCTAGCAAGAAAAACCAAGCAAAACGAATTTAAGCTTGCCACCCCGAAACCCAAGCGAGCTACTTACGAGCAGCTATTATTGAGCGAACCCGTCTCTGTTGCAAAAGAGTGGGATGACTTGTTAGTAGAGGTGAAAAGCCAATCGAGCTGGGTGATAGCTGGTTGCCTGTGAAACGAATCTAAGTTCCCTCTTAATTCTTCTCCAAGGAAACTCAAGAACCCTAATGAAGCGAATTAAGGGCTATTTAAAGGGGGTACAGCTCCTTTAAAAAAGAGTACAATCTCTACGAGCGGATAAATAATTATAACCCAAGAATTACTGTGGGCCCTTAAGCAGCCATCAACAAAGAGTGCGTTAAAGCTCCCTATCTCAAAAATATAAGAACTTTATGACTCCCTCCCCATTAACAGGCTAACCTATATTACAATAGGAGAATTAATGCTAGAATGAGTAACCAGGGTCCTCCCTCTACGACGCAAGCTTACATCCATACATTATTAACAACCAACCAATATACGACAAATCAAACAAGCAGAGTATTAGGCATTTTGTTAACCCGACAGAGGAGCGTCCATTAAGAAAGATTAAAACCTGTAAAAGGAACTAGGCAAACCCAAGGCCCGACTGTTTACCAAAAACATAGCCTTCAGCAAACCAATAGACAAGTATTGAAGGTGATGCCTGCCCGGTGACCTAGGTTTAACGGCCGCGGTATCTTAACCGTGCAAAGGTAGCGCAATCAATTGTCCCATAAATCGGGACCAGTATGAATGGCTAAACGAGGTCTTAACTGTCTCTTACAGGCAATCAGTGAAATTGATCTCCCTGTGCAAAAGCAGGGATAAACCCATAAGACGAGAAGACCCTGTGGAACTTTAAAATCAACAGCCACCCTAAAACACATTCACTCCCACTGGGTTCACGCACATTTAGGTAATTGGCCTGTATTTTTCGGTTGGGGCGACCTTGGAGAAAAACGAATCCTCCAAATATTAGACCACACCTCTAGACTAAGAGCAACCCCTCAACGTGCTAATAGCATCCAGACCCAATATAATTGATCAATGGACCAAGCTACCCCAGGGATAACAGCGCAATCTCCCTCGAGAGTCCGTATCGACAGGGAGGTTTACGACCTCGATGTTGGATCAGGACATCCTAGTGGTGCAGAAGCTACTAAGGGTTCGTTTGTTCAACGATTAATAGTCCTACGTGATCTGAGTTCAGACCGGAGTAATCCAGGTCGGTTTCTATCTATGATGAACTCTTCCCAGTACGAAAGGATAGGAAAAGTGAGGCCAATACCACAAGCAAGCCTTCGCCTTAAGTAATGAATCCAACTTAATTACGAAAGGCTATCTCACCACAACCACGTCCTAGAAAAGGACCAGCTAGCGTGGCAGAGCTCGGCAAATGCAAAAGGCTTAAGTCCTTTAACTCAGAGGTTCAAATCCTCTCCCTAGCTACCCAAAACCAACCCCATGGCCAACCACCCAATCTTAGTTAACCTCATTATAGCATTCTCCTACATCATCCCAATCCTAATTGCAGTAGCCTTCCTCACATTAGTAGAACGAAAAATCCTAAGCTATATACAAGGACGAAAAGGCCCAAACATTGTTGGACCATTCGGCCTGCTACAACCCCTAGCAGACGGCATTAAGCTATTCATCAAAGAGCCAATCCGACCATCAACATCCTCCCCAATCCTATTCATTACAACCCCTATCCTGGCACTACTCCTAGCCATTTCAGTCTGAACTCCCCTACCTCTCCCATTCTCCCTAGCAGACCTAAACCTGGGCCTACTATTCCTCCTAGCCATGTCCAGCTTAGCGGTATACTCCATTCTTTGATCAGGATGAGCCTCCAACTCAAAGTATGCCCTCATCGGAGCATTACGAGCAGTAGCCCAAACAATCTCCTATGAAGTCACACTAGCAATCATCCTCCTATCAATTATCCTCTTAAGCGGAAACTACACCCTTAGCACCCTAGCAGTTACCCAAGAGCCACTCTACCTGATCTTCTCCTGCTGACCCCTCGCCATGATATGATACGTGTCCACCCTTGCTGAGACAAATCGTGCACCATTTGACCTAACAGAAGGAGAATCAGAACTAGTCTCAGGCTTCAATGTTGAATATGCAGCAGGACCATTCGCCTTATTCTTTTTAGCTGAATATGCCAACATCATACTAATAAACACACTAACCACCATCTTGTTCTTCAACCCCAGCTTCCTAAATCCACCCCAAGAGCTGTTCCCAGTAGTACTAGCCACTAAAGTCCTACTCCTATCAGCAGGTTTTCTGTGAATCCGGGCTTCATACCCTCGATTCCGCTACGACCAACTAATGCACCTACTATGAAAAAACTTCCTCCCACTAACACTAGCACTATGCCTATGGCACACTAGCCTAGTAATCTGCTACGCAGGCCTACCTCCGTACCTAAGGAGCCCAAGGAAATGTGCCTGAATGTCAAAGGGTCACTATGATAAAGTGAACATGGAGGTAAACCAACCCTCTCATTTCCTAAAACCTAGAAAAGCAGGAGTTGAACCTACACAGAAGGAATCAAAACCCTTCATACTTCCATTATATTATTTCCTAGTAGGGTCAGCTAAACAAGCTATCGGGCCCATACCCCGAAAATGATGGTCTAACTCCTTCCCCTGCTAATGAACCCCCAAGCAAAACTAATCTTCACCATTAGCCTACTTCTAGGCTCTACCATTACAATCTCAAGCAACCACTGAGTTACAGCCTGGGCCGGACTTGAAATCAACACACTAGCCATCCTACCATTAATTTCAAAATCCCACCACCCGCGGGCCATCGAAGCTGCAACCAAGTACTTCCTAGTACAGGCAACCGCTTCAGCGCTAGTGCTATTCTCTAGCATGACTAACGCATGACACACTGGACAGTGGGATATCACTCAACTAAACCACCCAATATCGTGCCTAATCCTAACCGCAGCAATTGCCATGAAGCTAGGATTGGCCCCATTCCACTTCTGGTTTCCAGAGGTACTGCAAGGCGCTCCCCTAATAACAGGACTGCTCCTGTCTACGGCCATGAAGTTCCCACCTATTACCCTATTATTCATGACCTCACCATCACTAAACCCCACACTACTTACCACTATGGCTATCCTCTCTGCCGCACTAGGCGGATGAATAGGACTAAATCAAACACAAATCCGAAAAATCCTAGCTTTCTCTTCAATCTCCCACCTAGGATGAATAACCATTATCATCGTGTACGACCCTAAACTTACCTTACTCAACTTCTACTTGTACACTTTAATAACCGCAGCCGTATTCCTAACCCTTAACTCAACCAAAGTGCTGAAACTATCTACCCTAATAACTTCATGGGCGAAAGCACCTGCACTGAATGCCATACTCATACTAACCCTCCTCTCCCTCGCAGGCCTCCCTCCACTTACAGGATTCCTTCCTAAATGACTAATCATCCAAGAATTGACTAAACAAGAAATAGTCTCAGCTGCAATGATCATCTCACTTCTATCCCTGCTAGGACTATTCTTCTACCTACGCCTCGCATACTGCGCAACAATCACACTTCCCCCTCACACAATCGGCCACATTAAACCATGGCACACTAGCAAACCAGTCAACATCCTAATCCCTATTCTAATCACCCTTTCAATCACCCTCCTCCCTATTTCCCCTATAATCCTAGCCATTGTCTAAAGAAACTTAGGATAGTCCTAAACCGAAGGCCTTCAAAGCCTTAAACAAGAGTTAGACCCTCTTAGTTTCTGATAAAATCCGCAAGACACTACCCTGCATCTCCTGAATGCAACTCAGATGCTTTAATTAAGCTAGGATTTTAACCAAATGACTAGGCAGATGGGCTTCGATCCCACGATGGTATAGTTAACAGCTATATGCCCAAACCAACAGGCCTCTGCCTAATAAGCCCCGGTACATAGTCAATGCACATCGATGAGCTTGCAACTCACCATGAATTTCACTACAGAGCCGATAAGAAGAGGAATTAAACCTCTGTAAAAAGGACTACAGCCTAACGCTTACACACTCAGCCATCTTACCTATGACATTCATTAACCGATGACTATTCTCAACCAACCACAAGGACATCGGCACTCTCTACCTGATTTTCGGTGCATGAGCCGGAATGGTGGGTACTGCCCTAAGCCTCCTCATCCGAGCAGAACTAGGCCAACCCGGAGCCCTGCTAGGAGACGACCAGATCTACAACGTAGTGGTTACAGCCCATGCTTTCGTAATAATTTTCTTCATAGTTATACCAATTATAATCGGAGGATTTGGGAACTGACTAGTCCCCCTAATAATTGGAGCACCAGACATAGCATTCCCCCGAATAAATAACATAAGCTTCTGGCTACTTCCACCATCCTTCCTCCTACTTTTAGCCTCTTCTACAGTAGAAGCAGGAGCAGGAACAGGTTGAACTGTCTACCCACCGCTAGCCGGCAACATAGCCCACGCCGGCGCCTCTGTCGATTTAGCTATCTTCTCCCTACATTTAGCAGGAATCTCCTCAATTCTGGGAGCCATCAACTTCATTACAACAGCAATTAACATAAAACCGCCTGCCCTATCCCAATACCAAACCCCACTGTTTGTCTGATCCGTCCTAATTACCGCAGTCCTACTACTTCTATCACTCCCAGTACTCGCTGCTGGCATCACCATGCTGCTCACGGATCGTAACCTCAATACTACCTTCTTTGACCCTGCAGGAGGAGGGGACCCAGTACTATACCAGCATCTGTTCTGATTCTTCGGACACCCAGAGGTCTATATCCTAATCCTACCAGGATTCGGAATTATCTCTCATGTAGTAGCCTACTACGCAGGGAAAAAAGAACCATTTGGATACATGGGAATAGTCTGAGCCATGCTCTCCATCGGATTCCTAGGTTTCATCGTCTGAGCCCACCACATGTTCACAGTAGGAATAGACGTAGACACTCGAGCATACTTCACATCCGCTACTATGATCATTGCCATTCCAACTGGTATCAAGGTCTTCAGCTGATTAGCCACACTGCACGGAGGTACAATTAAATGAGACCCTCCAATGCTATGAGCTCTAGGGTTCATCTTCCTATTCACCATTGGAGGACTAACAGGTATTGTACTAGCAAACTCCTCACTAGACATCGCCCTACATGACACCTACTACGTAGTAGCCCACTTCCACTACGTACTATCAATAGGGGCCGTATTTGCAATTATAGCAGGATTCACACACTGATTCCCACTATTCACAGGGTACACCCTTCACTCCACATGAGCCAAAACCCAATTCGGGGTAATATTTGTAGGAGTAAACCTCACCTTCTTCCCACAACATTTTTTAGGCCTAGCCGGTATGCCACGACGATATTCAGACTACCCAGACGCCTACACACTCTGAAACACCATCTCCTCAGTAGGATCCCTAATCTCCCTAACAGCCGTAATCATGCTAGTGTTTATCATCTGAGAAGCTTTCGCATCCAAACGCGAAGTCCTACAACCAGAACTAACAAGCACGAACGTTGAATGAATTCACGGCTGCCCACCTCCCTACCACACCTTTGAAGAACCTGCCTTCGTTCAAATCCAAGGAAGGAAGGAGTCGAACCCCCATGTGTTGGTTTCAAGCCAACCGCATACTAACCACTTATGCTTCTCCCTTATCAAGAGGTGTTAGTAAAACAATTACATAGCCTTGTCAAGACTAAATTACAGGTGAAAGCCCAGTACACCTCAACCTACAAACATGGCCAACCACTTACAATTCGGTTTCCAAGATGCTTCATCCCCAATCATAGAAGAACTCATCGAATTCCACGACCACGCCATAATAGTTGCCCTAGCAATCTGTAGCCTGGTCCTCTACCTACTAACCACCATACTCACAGAGAAACTATCATCAAACACAGTGGACGCACAGGCAATTGAACTAGTGTGAACAATCCTTCCCGCCATCGTCCTAATCATGCTCGCCCTCCCATCCCTAAAAATCCTCTACATAATAGACGAAATCAACGAACCAGACCTCACCCTAAAAGCTATCGGCCACCAGTGATACTGAACCTACGAGTACACAGACTTTAAAAACCTTACATTCGACTCCTACATAACACCAACAACAGACCTACCTCTAGGCCACTTTCGACTCCTAGAAGTGGACCATCGCGTAATCGTCCCTATAGAATCCCCAGTTCGAGTCATTGTCACTGCCGACGACGTACTTCACTCCTGAGCCGTCCCAAGCCTAGGCGTAAAAACCGATGCAATCCCAGGGCGCCTCAACCAAACCTCATTCACTGCCTCCCGACCTGGAGTATTCTACGGACAGTGCTCTGAAATCTGCGGAGCCAACCACAGCTTTATACCAATTGTGGTAGAATCCGCCCCACTCGCCAACTTCGAGAACTGATCTACTCTACTATCATCCTAATCATTAAGAAGCTATGGAACAGCGCTAGCCTTTTAAGCTAGAGAAAGAGGAAGATACATCCTCCTTAATGGTATGCCTCAACTAAACCCAAATCCATGATTTTTTATCATGATCACTTCATGACTGACTTACTCCATAATCATCCAACCTAAGCTCCTGTCATTCGTCTCCGCAAACCCACCATCCAACAAAACACCTACAGCACCAAGCACTACCCCCTGAACCTGACCATGAACCTAAGCTTCTTTGACCAATTCTCAAGCCCATCTCTCCTAGGAATTCCCCTAATCCTCATCTCAATAACATTCCCAGCCCTCCTCCTACCCTCCCCGGACAATCGATGAATCACCAGTCGGCTCTCAACCCTACAACTATGATTCATTAACCTAACCACAAAACAATTAATAACCCCACTAGACAAGAAAGGCCACAAATGAGCCCTAATTCTAACATCACTAATAGTATTCCTCCTGCTAATTAACCTTCTAGGCCTACTACCCTACACATTCACCCCAACCACCCAACTATCAATGAACCTGGCTCTGGCTTTCCCCCTATGACTGGCCACACTCCTCACAGGACTACGAAATCAACCCTCAACCTCCCTGGGCCACCTTCTACCTGAAGGCACCCCTACGCCCCTCATTCCAGCCCTCATCCTCATCGAAACAACCAGCCTACTTATTCGACCTCTAGCACTAGGAGTTCGCCTAACAGCCAACTTAACAGCAGGACATCTTCTAATTCAGCTCATCTCTACAGCCACAACCACACTATTCTCAACGATACCAGCAGTATCTCTACTAACCCTACTGATTCTACTCCTGCTAACTATCCTAGAAGTAGCAGTAGCCATGATCCAAGCCTATGTATTTGTCCTACTACTAAGCCTGTACCTACAAGAAAACATTTAACCCCCAATGACCCACCAAGCACACTCATACCATATAGTAGATCCCAGCCCATGACCTATTTTTGGAGCAGCCGCCGCCCTGCTTACCACCTCAGGACTGACTATGTGATTCCACTACAACTCCCCCCAACTCCTAATCATAGGCCTGCTCTTAACTGCTCTAGTCATAATTCAATGATGACGAGACATCGTACGAGAAAGCACATTCCAGGGCCATCACACACCCACAGTACAAAAGGGCCTACGATACGGAATAGTTCTATTCATTACATCAGAAGCCTTCTTCTTTCTAGGATTCTTCTGAGCATTCTTCCACTCCAGCCTAGCACCTACCCCCGAACTAGGAGGGCAATGACCGCCCGTAGGGATCCAGCCACTAAACCCCATAGACGTACCACTCCTAAACACTGCCATCCTACTTGCTTCAGGAGTGACCGTCACATGAGCCCATCACAGCATTACAGAAGCCAGCCGAAAACAAGCAATCCATGCCCTCACCCTGACAGTCCTCCTAGGACTCTACTTCACCGCCCTCCAAGCTATAGAATACTACGAAGCCCCATTTTCCATTGCCGACGGGGTCTACGGATCTACCTTCTTCGTTGCCACCGGATTCCACGGCCTCCACGTAATCATTGGCACCACATTCCTCCTAGTATGCCTCCTACGCCTAATTAAATACCACTTTACACCAAACCACCACTTCGGCTTCGAGGCAGCAGCCTGATACTGACACTTCGTAGATGTTGTTTGACTTTTCCTCTACATCTCTATCTACTGATGAGGATCCTGCTCTTCTAGTATACTAATTACAATCGACTTCCAATCCTTAAAATCTGGTTTAAACCCAGAGAAGAGCAATAAACATAATCCTATTTATAATTATCACATCCCTGACCCTAAGCATTATCCTAACCGCACTAAACTTCTGAATCGCCCAAACAAACCCAGACCCAGAAAAGCTATCCCCCTACGAATGCGGTTTCGACCCACTAGGCTCGGCCCGGCTCCCATTTTCAATTCGATTCTTCCTAGTAGCGATCCTATTCCTTCTATTCGACCTAGAAATTGCCCTTCTACTGCCACTTCCATGAGCCATCCAGCTGCAATCACCTACTACCACATTAATCTGAGCCTCTGCCCTCATCCTCCTCCTCACTCTAGGACTAATCTACGAATGAATCCAAGGAGGACTAGAATGGGCAGAGTAACAGAAAGTTAGTCTAAACAAGACAGTTGATTTCGACTCAACAGATTATAGTCATCGCCCTATAACTTTCTTAATGTCTTACCTCCACCTAAGCTTCTACTCAGCCTTCATCCTAAGCAGCCTAGGCCTGGCCTTTCACCGAACCCACCTAATCTCAGCCCTACTATGCCTAGAAAGCATGATACTATCCATATACGTTGCCCTAGCTATATGACCCATCCAAATACAAGCACCATCCTCCACCATCCTACCCATCCTCATACTAACATTCTCCGCCTGCGAAGCAGGCACAGGACTAGCACTCCTAGTCGCCTCCACCCGTACCCATGGTTCCGACCATCTCCACAACTTCAACCTCCTACAATGCTAAAAATCATCATCCCAACCATCATACTATTCCCCCTAGCCCTCCTCTCTCCTCATAAACACCTATGAACTAACATTACCGCTCACAGCTTCCTAATTGCCACTCTGAGTCTTCAATGGTTCACCCCTACATATTACCCAAGCAAAAGTCTGACCCATTGAACCTCAATCGACCAAATCTCCTCACCCCTCCTAATCCTATCGTGCTGACTCCTTCCTCTCATGATCATAGCAAGCCAGAATCACCTCGAACAAGAACCAATTACCCGTAAACGAATCTTTGCCTCAACAGTAGTCCTAGTCCAACCGTTCATTCTCCTAGCCTTCTCAGCCTCAGAACTAATACTCTTCTACATTGCCTTCGAAGCCACTCTAATCCCCACCCTCATCCTAATCACACGATGAGGAAACCAACCAGAACGACTAAATGCAGGGGTTTACCTCCTATTTTACACACTTGCCAGCTCGCTCCCCCTACTCATCGCAATCCTACATCTCCACAATCAAGTAGGCACACTGTACTTCCCAATACTCAAACTCACACACCCAACCCCAATCACATCCTGAACAGGCCTGGCATCTGGATTCGCCCTACTAGTAGCCTTCATAGTAAAAGCCCCTCTATACGGCTTACACCTATGACTCCCTAAAGCCCACGTAGAGGCCCCAATCGCTGGGTCAATGCTACTTGCCGCCCTGCTACTAAAACTAGGAGGATACGGCATTATGCGAATCACTGTTCTGGTAGACCCCTCATCAAGTAACCTACACTACCCATTCATCACCTTAGCTCTTTGAGGAGCACTAATAACCAGCGCCATCTGTCTACGACAAATAGACCTAAAATCATTAATTGCCTACTCCTCTGTCAGCCACATAGGATTAGTAGTAGCCGCAACCATAATCCAAACACAATGAGCATTTTCAGGCGCAATAATCATAATAATTGCGCACGGCCTAACCTCCTCAATACTATTCTGCCTAGCCAATACCAACTATGAGCGAACCCACAGCCGAATCCTGCTACTAACACGAGGTCTTCAACCCCTACTACCACTTATAGCCATTTGATGACTACTAGCCAACCTAACAAACATGGCCCTTCCCCCAACAATCAACCTCATAGCAGAACTAACTATCGTAATCGCCCTATTCAATTGATCCTCAATCACAATCATCCTAACAGGGACTGCAATTCTACTAACCGCCTCATACACACTATACATGCTCGTAACAACACAACGAGGAGCCCTACCATCCCACATCACATCAATCCAAAACTCCTCTACACGAGAGCACTTACTCATAGCCCTGCACACAATCCCAATAACCCTCCTCATCCTCAAACCCGAACTCATCTCCGGCATCCCCGTATAGCAGACATAGTTTTAACCAAAACATTAGACTGTGATCCTAAAAATAGAAGTTAAACTCTTCTTGCCTGCCGAGGGGGAGGCCCGACCAACAGGAACTGCTAACTCCTGCATCTGAGTCTAAAACCTCAGCCCCCTCAACTTTCAAAGGATAACAGTAATCCAATGGTCTTAGGAGCCACTCATCTTGGTGCAAATCCAAGTGAAAGTAATGGACCTATCACTAGTCCTGAATACATTCATACTACTCACCCTAACAACCCTCTTCACTCCTATCATTTTCCCACTACTATCCGACAGTCTCAAAAACACACCAACTATCATCACCAACACCGTCAAGACATCCTTCTTCATTAGCCTTATCCCAATGATCATCTTCACCCATTCGGGAACAGAAAGCCTAACAACGCTCTGAGAATGAAAGTTCATCATAAACTTCAAAATCCCTATTAGCCTAAAAATAGACTTCTACTCACTTACATTCTTTCCAATTGCCCTATTCGTATCATGATCTATCCTACAGTTTGCTACATGATACATGGCCTCGGACCCATACATTACAAAATTCTTCACCTACCTCCTAATCTTCTTAATCACAATACTCCTTCTAATCGTCGCCAACAACTTATTCCTCCTATTCATCGGATGAGAAGGAGTAGGGATTATGTCCTTCCTACTAATCAGCTGATGACACGGCCGGGCGGAAGCAAATACCGCTGCTCTACAAGCCGTACTATACAACCGAATTGGAGACATTGGCCTCATTCTCTGCTTGGCGTGACTAGCATCCACCCTAAACACCTGAGAAATCCAACAACTCTCCTCCTCATCCCAAACTCCAACACTACCCATCCTAGGCCTCATCCTAGCTGCAACAGGAAAATCCGCCCAATTCGGCCTTCACCCCTGACTCCCAGCCGCCATAGAAGGCCCAACCCCAGTATCCGCCCTACTCCACTCCAGCACAATAGTAGTAGCCGGAATCTTCCTCCTCATCCGAACCCACCCTCTATTCAACAACAACCAAACCGCCCTAACCCTATGCCTATGTCTTGGAGCACTTTCCACACTATTTGCGGCCACATGCGCTCTCACCCAAAACGATATCAAGAAAATCATTGCCTTCTCCACATCAAGCCAGCTAGGACTAATAATGGTCACAATCGGACTCAATATGCCCCAACTAGCATTCCTGCACATCTCCACCCACGCATTCTTCAAAGCCATGCTATTCCTATGTGCTGGGTCTATCATCCACAACCTCAACGGCGAACAAGATATTCGAAAAATAGGAGGCCTTCAAAAAATGTTACCAACAACCACTTCGTGCCTAACTATCGGCAACCTTGCCCTAATAGGAACACCCTTCCTAGCAGGATTTTACTCAAAAGACCAAATCATCGAAAGCCTCAATACCTCCTACCTAAACACTTGGGCCCTAATCCTAACACTACTAGCTACATCATTCACTGCAATCTACACAACTCGCATAACCCTACTAGTCCAATCGGGCTTTGTCCGAATCCCCCCCTTAACCCCAATAAATGAAAACAACCCAGCAGTGATTTCCCCTATTACACGACTTGCACTAGGAAGTATCATAGCCGGTTTCTTCATCACCTCCTACATACTACCCGTAAAAACTCCACCCATAACAATACCTACCTACATCAAAGTTACAGCTCTTGCAATCACGGCCCTAGGAATTATCCTAGCCCTAGAACTCTCAAAAATATCACAAACCCCATTCATCCCTAAACAGAATATCTTCTCAAACTTCTCCTCATCCCTAGGATACTTCAACCCCCTAGTGCATCGATTCAGCACAACACACCTGCTGAGCGGGGGCCAAAACATTGCTTCCCACCTAATCGACCACTCCTGAGGCAAAATAGTAGGACCAGAAGGACTAGCCTCCCTACAACTAATAGCAGCTAAAACCGCCACCGCCCTGCACTCCGGCCTAATCAAAGCCTATCTAGGTTCTTTCGCCCTATCCATCTTTATCATCACCATGTCTATATACAGAACAAGCCAATGGCCCTCAATCTTCGTAAAAACCATCAACTACTAAAAATCATCAATAACTCCCTAATCGACCTTCCAACCCCCTCAAACATCTCAGGATGATGAAACTTCGGATCCCTCCTAGGAATTTGCCTAATCACACAAATTATCACAGGATTACTCCTAGCCGCACACTACACAGCAGACACCGCCCTAGCCTTCTCCTCTGTTGCACATATGTGCCGAAACGTCCAATTCGGCTGACTAATCCGAAACCTGCACGCAAACGGAGCCTCATTCTTCTTCATCTGCATTTATCTCCACATCGGCCGAGGTTTCTACTACGGCTCCTACCTGAACAAAGAAACCTGAAATGTCGGAGTTGTTCTCCTACTAGTCCTGATAGCAACCGCCTTCGTGGGCTACGTACTACCCTGAGGACAAATATCCTTCTGAGGGGCCACAGTAATCACCAACCTATTCTCAGCAATTCCCTACATCGGCCAAACACTAGTAGAATGGGCCTGAGGAGGATTCTCAGTGGACAACCCCACACTAACCCGATTCTTCGCCCTACACTTCCTCCTTCCATTCGTAATCGCAGGACTAACACTAGTACATCTAACCTTCCTGCACGAAACAGGATCAAACAACCCCCTAGGAATCCCCTCAGACTGTGACAAAATCCCATTCCACCCATACTACACCACAAAAGACATCCTAGGATTCGCACTACTACTCCTACCACTCATCGCTCTTACTCTATTCTACCCAAACTTCCTAGGTGACCCAGAAAACTTTACACCAGCCAACCCCCTAGCCACGCCCCCTCACATCAAACCAGAGTGATATTTCCTATTCGCATACGCCATTCTTCGATCCATCCCCAACAAACTAGGAGGAGTCCTAGCCCTAGCCGCCTCCGTACTAGTCCTTTTCCTCCTCCCCCTACTCCACGTATCTAAACAACGATCTATGACTTTCCGCCCACTATCACAAATCCTATTCTGAACCCTAGTTGCCAATCTCCTAATTCTCACATGAATCGGCAGCCAACCAGTAGAGCACCCCTTCATTATCATCGGACAACTAGCCTCACTCTCCTACTTTACAATCATCCTAGTCCTGTTCCCCCTAGCAGCTGCCCTAGAGAACAAACTACTAAACCTCTAACCTACTCTAATAGTTTATGAAAACATTGGTCTTGTAAACCAAAGATTGAAGACTACACCTCTTCTTAGAGTTACATCTCCTCAGAAAGAAAGGAGTCGAACCTTTACCACCAACTCCCAAAGCTGGTATTCTCAATTAAACTACTTTCTGACTACCCTTTTAAACCGCCCGAATAGCTCCACGAGACAACCCCCGCACAAGTTCCAGAACCACAAATAAAGTCAACAACAGTCCCCATCCCCCAATTAAAAACAGCCCCGCCCCCCACGAGTAAAACAGAGCCACACCGCTATAATCCAACCGAACCCACGATAGTCCCCCACTATCCACCGTCCCAGCCCCTAAAGTTACTTCCGGCAGCCCTCCAACAACAACCCCTACTGCAACAACCAGACCCATGCCTAGACCGTAACCAACAACCCCTCAATCGCCTCAAGCTTCGGGATAAGGATCCGCCGCCAGCGACACAGAATAAACAAACACCACCAGCATTCCCCCTAAGTACACCATAACCAGTACCAAAGAAACAAACGAAACCCCCAAACTTACCAGTCAACCGCACCCTGCAATCGATGCCACAACCAGACCTACCACCCCATAGTAGGGGGAGGGGTTAGACGCGACTGCCAGCCCCCCTAAAATGAAACATAGCCCTAAAAATAAAACGAAATTCATCATAAGTTCCTACTCGGTCTTTACCCAAGATCTACGGCCTGAAAAACCATCGTTATTTAATTTAACTACAGGAACCTACCATCACCCCTTAATGTCTTCTTTTTTCTTTCATATTTTTCGCCCCCCCCCCCCCCCCCCCGCATGCCTTCGCATGCCCTCTGGGTATGTATTGCTTTGCATTCAATTATTTACCACATCAGGCATTAATCCAATGTTGGATATTCCACATTACAAGTCATGCTTATCCTGACCTAACTCAAATATTATCGCCCAGAGAGATAATATGCAAGCATATCCACTTCTAGCAACATTTCTGCTTGGTGCATAACAAACCCAAGTTATCCTACCTGAGAGTACTACGACAAGCGTTACTTGAGATCGACCTAGCTTTACCGTGCACAGCTCCTTAGCACTCGTATACGAGGAAATATCCTAGTACACCTTTGCACCCTCGTAATGCATAGAATTCGCCCACCTCCTACCGGAATTCCCTGCCTACAAAAGTCAGGTACTCCCAAGCCAGAGAGCATGGTTATCTATTGATCGTGCTTCTCACGAGAACCGAGCTACCCGGCGTCAGTGCTGCTTACGTTTAATAGCGTCAGGGGCTTACTTTCCGTCAGCTTGCTCTTTTGCGCCTACGGTTGTAATTTCACGGGCTTAGCTTTATTAATTCCTGCTCAATTGCTCTTCACAGATACAGATGGTTGGCTGTGAACACTCCTCCCTCGTCTCGTTATCGCGGCATGTCAGCCGTTCTGCGCTTCTTTCTCTGGGGGTCTCTTCAATAAGCCCTTCAAGTGCGTAGCAGGAGTTATCTTCCTCTTGACATGTCCATCACATGACCGTCGAACTGGCAAGCCGCCCGTAACGCTGAACTTGTCATGGTTTAATGGATAAGGTCGTCGCAAACTTGACACTGATGCACTTTGGCCACTTTCATGAAGCCCGCGCTGTTGGCCTCTTAAGGGGCTGATATATGAATGACCTACGTACAAGGATTACCACTTCTCCACTTACCAGGAACTTGAACCTAAAATCCACATTTCGTTCGTTCGTTTCTTTTTTTCTTGTCATTTTTCGTTGCGTTCGTTAAAAATTTAGCTAAATACGCCTAGATTGTCCAAAACCATTTGTTGTTCATTAACTTAAACATAACTTTCCTCTATCTTACACCTAAACAAAAATCAACAATCATTAACAAACTTTTTCATCATTCCAACAAACATTTGTATGACCAATCCCTAGCAAAACACCGAAACTAAAAACCAAACAAAAATAAACCATCAACACAACTAACTTAACCAACAAAACCCTACCTAAACAC